ATTCCATGTATTATATAGTTTCTTAACATATCAATTGCCGATTATTTAGTCATTGAGATTCACGGGTAATTCCGATTAATATTTAGAGATAGATATTACCTCTCTTTTTCCCTTTCAAATCAAATAAAAAAAATGATTGAAGTTTCTCTTTTTGGAATTGTCTTGGGTTTAATTCCTATTACCTTAGCTGGATTATTCGTAACTGCATTTTTACAATACAAACGTGGTGATCAGTTGGACTTTTGATTAATTAATATCTCTGGTCTCTTGACTCACCCCTTTTCTTTAATCCACAGAATATCAAATTGAGATAGCTGCTTGCGTTAGGGAAGCCTTTTCAGCGTAATTAATTTAACCTAACAAAAACGGAATCACGCTCTGTAGGACTTGAACCTACGACATTGGGTTTTGGAGACCCACGTTCTACCGAACTGAACTAAGAGCGCTTTCTTATCATAATAAGGTTTCTTTTTTTTTTTTTAACCCTAATACATCTTACATACATAATCTTTCATTTTTATAGTATGATAAAATGAAAGATTATGTATGTCCAATTTAATCTTAATCGGTCTCAATTGATCCCTTGGTACTGCTCAGAGGAGAAGTCATAGGTAGGGATGACAGGATTTGAACCTGTGACATTTTGTACCCAAAACAAACGCGCTACCAAGCTGCGCTACATCCCTTTCAATTGGTCTACAGTGTCATTGTAGAGAATTCCTGCCCTGTTTTCCATATCATTTTTTTCATTGATATATTCATTTATCTTGCCCTTTCTTCTTTTTGGTCTCCTAGCATATACCACTATACCACATATAATAAAAAAGGAAAATGCATTGTTTTTTGAAATGCTCAAGAAAGGGGCTTTTTTTTTAAGAAAGGGCAAATATTTTCTACGGAATTGTTATCCATTTAGAGATTCTGCGTACAAATACAAGTGGTCCTTAATCCTTAACTGCAACTATCTAGATATCTGATCATATATGTATTAGCCTTATGTATTACAATACAATAAAGAAGAAAGAAGGAGGATTTTCAATGCGAGATCTAAAAACATATTTATCTGTGGCACCAGTACTAAGTACTATATGGTTCGGATCTTTAGCAGGTCTATTGATAGAGATCAATCGTTTATTCCCAGATGCGCTGACATTTCCTTTTTTTTAATTCTAGTTATTGCCGTGGAAGGGTTTGAATAAGATTAGCGATACAATTCTATATCCGAAACTACATCTCACCCCCTTTTTCTCTTTTTTCCCTTTTTAGAATTCCAAGAAGGGATGAAAGAGAAAGAATAAACGTTGATTCAATCGCAACTAAAATAGGGTAATTGAATCAAATTACTAGAGTGAAAAAGGAAAAGGAAATGCCAGTCTAGGGCAAGAGTATCATACAAGATCCTTAACAAAATCTAATACAATTAGATTATAAATATAGTTAATTGTATTACTTATTAATTACTATATATTGATTTCAACGAAATCTTTTCTAATTTGGTTTCGTTCTAATTTTTTCTTTTTTTGTTTAGCTAAAAAATATAGAAGAGTTGAGTGAATCAAAAATCCAAAGGAGTTTCATGGCCAAGAGTAAAGATGTACGGGTAACGATTATTTTGGAATGTATCAGTTGTGTTCGAAACAGTGTTAATAAAGACTCAAGGGGTATTTCCAGATATATTACACAAAAAAATCGACATAATACACCTAGTCGATTGGAATTGAGAAAATTCTGCCCCTGTTGTTCCAAACATACGACTCATGGGGAGATAAAAAAATAAATGGAACAGTCAAAATGACATATTATAATATCTAAATATAGATTATAATCTAAATAAACCCATATATAAACAAACCAAATCCTATTTTTTAACTCTAATTTATTTTAAATCCGACCGAAATAGGATTTCGGGAAAAGGAATAAACAAACCATGGATAAATCCAAGCGACCCTTTCTTAAATCGAAGCGATCTTTTCGTAGGCGTTTGCCCCCGATCCAATCGGGGGATCGAATTGACTATAGAAACATGAGTTTAATTAGTCGATTTATTAGTGAACAAGGAAAAATATTGTCAAGACGCGTAAATAAATTGACCTTGAAGCAACAACGATTAATTACTATTGCTATAAAACAAGCTCGTATTTTATCTTTGTTACCTTTTCTTAATAACGAGAAACAGTTTGAAAGAACTGAGTCGACTGCTCAAACAATAGGTCTTAGGACTAGAAATAAATAGGTTTAGCTTACTTTTCAATCGAAGCAAAATTCCAATTCGAACTAAAACTTGATTGGTGTTGTGTTCGAAACATAGGATAATACAGATTTGATTCGTGTGTCATAAGAAAAAAAGCCGCGAGAAAGAAAAAATCATTTTTTATTGAATTCTTTTGTTCATTTTGACAACTTTGTCTTAATCTTATCCTACTTTATACTCTATCTTCCCGGAGTTGATTCTCCGGGGAATTCCAGTCAAATTACTCCAATGGATCCAATATTTCATTGGAAATCATATAAAGACAATTCTTATTTAATATAGCTATTTGTGCAAGTATTTTACGATTTAGAAGCAATTGACTTTTGTACAGATCATTTATTAGTCTACTATAACTACAGGATACTCCTTTATTGCGAATTACTGCATTTATCCGAGTAATCCATAACCGACGAAAATCTCTCTTTTTCTTATCTCGATCACGATGAGCCGAAATTAAAGCTCGTATTTTCTGTTGAGTAATAGTTCGAGTAAGTCTTGAATGAGCCCCCCGAAAACTTGATGCAAATAAACGAATTTTGTTTCTACGTCTCCGAGCTATATATCCTCGTCTAATTCTAGTCATTGAATAAATGAAACTTTGATGAATAACTAATTGAGTTGCTGGCTCTCAGTTATTCTTTTTCCCCTTACTGATTTAGTTATAACAAAACGGATTCTTCGGATATATAAAATCAAAATTCCAATGACTTTTGCTACTATAACCTTCCCAACCACAATTTTTTCTTATTTCGAAGTGAACTGTCTAAAAATAAGAAATTCATTGATATCTAGTATCCATAACATAGTCAAATAGAGATATATAAAGTAAATATAAAAAGAATAGAGTGGTTCCATCGTTTCTATGGTTACTTCTTAAACGGTGAGGTCCTCTCTATACACCGGAGCCTTTTCCTTCATTTAATGAATCGTACTTTTTTTGGTAACTTGTACAGTTCACACCATTGTGTGGCTCTACCCATGAATTATCCAGTAATAGGTCTTTCACAATGAGATCTACCTATACAGTAACGGTATTTAATTCTGAAGGTTAGCTAGGTAGCTGATCCTGTTAGGCCGTTCTTGGAAGTCTATAATTTATTCTTCTTAAATAATAAATAGGGTTTCCCCCGCGTAATGAATAACCATTTGTTACCAATGGGGAATTGCTTCTCAGCTTATTGGATTTGCACCAACGGAAACCATAAATTTCATACGCAATAGGGGGATAGAATAGATTTTTTTTTCGCCATTGAATTGAAAAATCTCATTTTATTCTATTTATTTAATTTTATTCTATTTATTTATTGGTACTGATCATTCATACGGGTTGCTACTGGTTGTTATTGGTTCCTTTCTTTTGTTCCAGCCCATGATCTGAACGAGTCGCACATACACCCTAGTACATGTTCCTCGGCGCTGAGGACATCCCCTAAGAGCGGGGGATTTCGTGACATTTCGTATTGGCTGTCTTGTGTTTCTAATAAGTTGTTTAATAGTTGGCATGCTGAATTGTATACAGACTGAGCTGGTTTAGATCGCTCCTAACCGGATGCTTATGAATTCTTTCTATTTAATATAATAGAATATTAAAAGAAGATTAAACCGGGTAAGACGATAAATAACATCCTCGATCAAATCACGGATTTATGCGAAATCTTTGATATTTTCATCCAACTGCTACAAGATCCACAATTCCGTGAGCTTGGGCTTCTGTTGCTGACATAAAAACATCTCGTTCCATGTCTTCGGATACAACCCAAAAAGATTTACCTGTTCTTTGGACATAAACCATTGTGATGGTTTCGCGCAGGTTCAGTAGTTCTTCCGCTTCCAGGATAAATTCTCCCGTTTGGGACTCATAAAAAGAACTTGCAGGTTGATGGATCATTACCCTGATGATATAACATACAAAAGGGTTTCGCAGAATGGGGTAAAGAGAAAGAGACTAACAAGAAAAAATAGAACCGTACAGGCATCTTTTGCGTATTGCATACGGCTCACGAATGGAATTTCCTGTCGAAGCTAAAATAGGATTTCTCATACCAGATCGAAAAAAGGTCCAATTACCACCCTTCTTTTTGGAGGAGTTCAAAATACTATGATGGTTCCGTTGCTTTATATATTTATTATGTCTGTAATTCAGCAATCCCAAAGTTTCTTTTTGAGCCGATCAAATAAAATACGGAAAACTGTTTCATAACATAAATATAAATATTATTCAGAGCTTTATCGGTGTGAAAAAAGTTTGTGACACTGAGATTCCGATAGATCAAATCGGAAATACTTAGTATTTCATACTGCCCTTTCGATACATAATTTAATGTTTTGAGAAACAAATTTTATCATATCGAATTCGAAGTGCCATGCTATTATTACTCAAGATTCTTATTTCATATGGCGAAGGCATAGACTTCTTTTTTTATCTCAAATAAAAAACTCATTGGCGCCAAGCGTGAGGGAATGCTAGACGTTTGGTAATTGCTCCCCCGACCAGGACAAAGGATCCCATTGAAGCGGCTAATCCCATGCATATTGTATGTACATCTGGTGGCACAAATTGCATGGTATCATAAACAGCTATTCCGGGTATTACCCATCCACCGGGAGAGTTTATAAACACATAAAGCTCTCTGTTACGATCCTCTATAGTGAGATATACCAAAAGACCAATAATTTGATTAGCGAGCTCATTATCAACCTCTTGGCCTAAAAAAAGCAATCTTTCTCGATAAAGTCGGTTGATTAGGAGAAAATTGTATTCCTTAGGAACCGTACATGCACCTTTTAATGCATACGGGTCAAAAGAATCGTGAAAAAAAGACTCAATTATAGAGTTTGGCTCCTGCTCTTTTTTTAAAAGCAAAATTTTTCTAACGAAAGAGCTTTTCTTCTATTTTTTATTGTAAGAAAGAAAAGTTTGGAACCCTTTCACTAGAATTTCATTCTAATATTCTAATATATAATATAAAAAAATTTCATTAAACCCGTTGAATTAACTTCTCAATTGATGTATTCTTTCATCGAGATACACCCTCAATCACGATGTCATTTTCTTGTTCCTGAATGGGCCTCTTGAATTCTTTTAGGTTTATGCTCTGCTCCAGGTAAAGATAGGTCCGATTGTGATTTGCACATATAGGACAAATGTACCTACTACCATTTCTTTTTGCTACAAATTTTTGTTGAATCCATTTCATGTCTTCGGCCAAATTTTCGACGCATTCATCTTGTTTTACTCAATTAATTAATAGGGATCATTCCTATTTTTTAGTATAGGAAAAAAGATAATTTCTAATGAGGTATCAATTAATAACCTAGTCAAATATATAATATGGTAATACAAAATTTAGAATTAGAAATAGACGCAGCAATCGTTGGTATATTACTAAGTTGGGTTTGTTCTAAACGGAGCCTGGATAATTTGATTGGTCTAACCAAGTCAACCATAAATTATTCTAATTGATAATATTAATCTGGATTCCCCTAAAATGGATCTAATTTCACTTCACGCTCCAATTTTTTGATAATCTTTCTTGGGCGAATCAGAGGATATCTCGATCGGGGGAGAGAATGGGGAAATCCCACATGACCCAATATATCTGACAAGTCGCACTATATGTCAACCCAAGATGCATCTTCCTCTCCAGGACTTCGAAAAGGTACTTTTGGAACACCAATAGGCATTAAATGAAAAAAATGAAGTAATCTATTTTACTTTGATGTGAAAACGTAATAGTGGGTTTAGTTTATTGTCCTCAGAATATTGGTCTTTAGCATATCATTTTTTATCTATAGATTGGAGAAGCTCTTTGATAAAGGAAGTCAGAATGACTAATGACAAATTATTCTAAATATACCCTTCGAATGATGAACAAGTAGGGATCCATTTGCTCATACAAAATGGTTCAACCACCCATTGCGTATTGATACTTATCGGGTATAGAATAGATCTGCTTCTCTTTGTTCCTAATAAACAGAATTGTTCCATTATTACCAATAAAATAGAACAAATAGTAATCCTTACTTCACGATAATTCACTGAAAGGGGAGGCCCCTATCATCATTTTTCCAATGCAATAAAGTTACATAGTGTCTATTTTTCTTTCATAAAGGGGTATTTCCATGGGTTTGCCTTGGTATCGTGTTCATACCGTCGTATTGAATGATCCTGGTCGGTTGCTTGCTGTCCATATAATGCATACGGCTCTGGTTGCTGGTTGGGCCGGTTCAATGGCGTTATATGAATTAGCAGTTTTTGATCCTTCTGACCCCGTTCTTGATCCAATGTGGAGACAAGGTATGTTTGTTATACCTTTCATGACGCGTTTAGGAATAACTAATTCATGGGGCGGGTGGAGTATTACAGGAGGAACTGTAACAAATCCAGGTATTTGGAGTTACGAAGGAGTGGCCGGGGCACATATTGGGTTTTCAGGGTTGTGCTTCTTGGCAGCTATTTGGCATTGGGTATATTGGGATCTCGAAATATTTTCTGATGAACGTACCGGAAAACCTTCTTTGGATTTGCCCAAGATCTTTGGAATTCATTTATTTCTTTCAGGGGTGGCATGCTTTGGTTTTGGCGTATTTCATGTAACAGGTTTGTATGGTCCTGGAATATGGGTGTCCGATCCTTATGGATTAACTGGAAAAGTACAATCGGTAAACCCAGCATGGGGCGTGGAAGGTTTTGATCCTTTTGTTCCGGGAGGAATAGCCTCTCATCATATTGCAGCAGGCACTTTGGGCATATTAGCGGGCCTATTCCATCTTAGTGTCCGTCCGCCCCAACGTCTATACAAAGGATTACGTATGGGTAATATTGAAACTGTCCTTTCCAGTAGTATCGCTGCTGTCTTTTTTGCTGCTTTTGTTGTTGCGGGAACTATGTGGTATGGTTCGGCAACTACCCCAATCGAATTATTTGGTCCTACTCGTTATCAATGGGATCAGGGATACTTCCAGCAAGAAATATATCGAAGAGTCAGTGCTGGGCTAGCCGAAAATCAAAGTTTAACAGAAGCTTGGTCTAAAATTCCTGAAAAATTAGCTTTTTATGATTACATCGGCAATAATCCGGCAAAAGGGGGATTATTCAGAGCCGGATCGATGGACAGTGGGGATGGAATAGCTGTTGGATGGTTAGGCCACCCCATCTTTAGAGATAAAGAAGGACGTGAACTTTTTGTACGTCGTATGCCTACTTTTTTTGAAACATTTCCCGTTGTTTTGGTAGATGGAGACGGAATTGTTAGAGCCGACGTTCCTTTTAGAAGGGCAGAATCGAAGTATAGTGTTGAACAAGTAGGTGTAACTGTTGAGTTCTATGGCGGCGAACTTAACGGAGTCAGTTACAGCGATCCCGCTACTGTGAAAAAATATGCGAGACGCGCTCAATTGGGTGAAATTTTTGAATTAGATCGTGCTACTTTGAAATCTGATGGGGTTTTTCGTAGCAGTCCACGAGGTTGGTTTACTTTTGGACATGCGTCGTTTGCTCTGCTCTTCTTTTTCGGACACATTTGGCATGGTGCTAGAACCCTGTTTAGAGATGTTTTTGCAGGTATTGACCCAGATTTGGATTCACAAGTCGAATTTGGAGCATTCCAAAAACTAGGAGATCCGACTACAAGAAAACAAGCCGTTTGATAGAACATTGCTGGGATATCTTTTGCTTCTTTAGTTACTTTTTTTACCTAAGGTATTAGAGAAATCCTAATTTGAATCACTGCCATTTCTTTGACTCTTGTTTTTTCTTTATCCGGGAGATGATTCAAAATAAACAGGTATGAAAGTTATAATTGTAAACCACGATCGAACCTATGGAAGCATTGGTTTATACATTCCTCTTAGTCTCGACTCTCGGGATAATCTTTTTCGCTATCTTTTTTCGAGAACCGCCGAAAGTTCCAACTAAGAAATGATTTTTCATTATCTCAATTGAAGTAATGAGCCGCCACAGTTTGGGAGGCTCATTACTTCAATTCGATTAGTCTCCGTGTTCCTCGAATGGATCTCGTAGTTGTTGAGCGGGTTGCCCAAAAGCGGTATATAAGACGTACCCAGTAAAACTTACAAGTAAACCAGATACAGAGATGGCGACTAGGGTTGCTGTTTCCATTATTATAGAATTTCAAGATCACAATGAATCTATGATAAGATTGTTTATTTACAACAGAATAGTATACAAAGTCAACAGATCTCAATTAGTACAATAAGATTTATGGCTACACAAACCGTTGAGGAACGCTCAAAAGCACGTCCAAAACAAACAGGTCTAGGGGGGTTGTTGAAACCGTTGAATTCGGAATATGGTAAAGTAGCTCCTGGATGGGGAACTACCCCTTTGATGGGTGTTGCAATGGCTCTTTTTACAATATTCTTATCTATTATTTTGGAGATTTATAATTCTTCCGTTTTACTGGACGGAATTTCAATGAATTAGATCCACAAGAATCATTATAAGTCTCGGCTTTTCAATATAAAGTGACTAATTTAGGGCTCAGATTTCTACCCCATTTTATTTTGGTAGTTCGACCGCGGAATTTTTTTGTTTCTGTATTTCCGGAATATGAGTGTGTGACTTGTTAGAATTGATCCTAGTGCTAGTACAGAGAACCCATCTGTCATCTTGATAAAGATAGGTTTTTACCTCGTCGGATATTTATTCTAGTATTTGAAACACGAGATATATGAAATAAATTATGAAATAGTAGAACTATGATTTATATTGAATAGTTAGACCCCGTGGCCGGTCTCCAAACCGTTTTCAAAGAAAAAGAAGCTAACAAATTCGAAATGAAAAGATTTTTCTTCTTTTAAACTCCTGTTTATGCTTATTTTAAGCACAGGACAAAAAGGTTTCTTTGCTTTGGAGTTTGAGTCATTATTATATTATCGCTATCAATTATCGATTCATTAAATAAGTGATGATCCAGTGGTTCTTACTCAGAGAAGCTTTGGGCTAAACTGTAAGTTTTTCTTGAGAATCATAATCATCGGGGGGTGTAGTATGAATCTGAGGTTTTAATTAATTCATAGGGTCTTAACAAGAGAATTCCTATCAAAAAAAAAAAAAGCCGAATTAGATACAAATCGAAATAATAATAAAAGAAAAAGAGATAGGGCACGAGAAGATTCAAAAGGCCTTTAACGATCACCATAAAGACAAATGAGCCAACTTGATGTTTTGGCACTATCAGCATAAAGAAGAGTTGTCGGATTTTTTTATTCTTTCGTCTCGTCAAAGAAGATTGAATCAAAAAGAAAGGAATAAATTTCCAACTTTCTATTACAGACCCGTTGCAATCAACCTTTGTGTGCTTGTGCTTGAGCTGTATGAGATGAAATTCTCCTATACGGTTCTCGGAGGGGGAGTCCTCTTGGTTTACCTATCTCAATAAAGTGTATGATTGGTTCGAAGAACGTCTCGAGATTCAGGCGATTGCAGATGATATAACTAGTAAATATGTTCCTCCTCATGTCAACATATTTTATTGTCTAGGAGGAATTACGCTTACTTGTTTTTTAGTACAAGTAGCTACAGGATTTGCTATGACTTTTTACTACCGTCCAACTGTTACTGAGGCTTTTTCTTCTGTTCAATACATAATGACTGAAGCTAACTTTGGTTGGTTAATCCGATCGGTTCATCGATGGTCGGCAAGTATGATGGTCCTAATGATGATCCTGCACGTATTTCGTGTTTATCTAACCGGTGGGTTTAAAAGACCCCGCGAATTAACTTGG